AAGTTCCTCGCACCCCAAATCAAATAAAGAAAGAAATAGTTAATGATACAATCAACCAACAAATTATGAATTAATTATTCAACTACTAAGATTTATCCAGTCAAAAAGTAATTAAGAATTCCGAATTGAGTTAATCATTTTTATTGAACTATCCAAACTACTTCGATATTTATTTTTTTTTTTTTGTGAATCCATACAACTTTATTTCTTATCTTAAATCATTCTTTTAATTCTTCGTTCTTTTTCTTGATTTCATTTCTTTAGTCATTCAATATTCAATTCACAATTATAGATGAAATGGAGGGGCTTCATTTTTTGAATCCCTAGCTAAATTTACAGTAGCAGGGCAAATTTAGATATATAGTTAGTTCATATATAATTAGTTAATATCTAATATCACATATACACGTGTTTCTTCCATACCGTAAACCAATTATTCGTATCTTGGGTTCAATATCGGATTCGAGAATTATCCTTGGCTTTGAAATCCCCCAAAACGAACAAGTTGTCTTTTCTTTTAGCGATTAGATTATATACACCTAGTCTTAAAAGGGGATTATTTGGAAAACTAGTCAATGATGGCCTTCCATGGATTCACCTATATAAGCTGCAGCTAAAGTAGCAAAAATCAGAGCTTGAATACCACTTGTAAATAATCCAAGGAACATGACAGGTATGGGAACTACTAAAGGGACTAAAGAAACAAGAACAACAACTACTAATTCATCAGCTAATATATTTCCGAAAAGTCGAAAACTAAGCGATAAGGGTTTTGTGAAATCTTCTAAGATGTTAATCGGTAAAAGGATTGGAGTCGGTTGGATGTATTTACCAAAATAAGATAATCCTTTTTTTGAAAGCCCCGCATAGAAATATGCTACTGACGTAAGTAAAGCTAATGCAACGGTAGTATTTATATCATTTGTGGGTGCAGCTAACTCCCCATGAGGTAACTGTATGATTTTCCAAGGCAAAAGAGCCCCTGACCAATTAGAAACAAAAATAAATAGAAACATAGTTCCAATAAAGGGAACCCACGGACCATATTCTTCTCCAATCTGAGTTTTGCTCACGTCTCGAATGAATTCAAGGACATATTCAAAGAAATTCTGACCGAAGGTGGGAATGGTTTGCGGATTTTGAACAACTAGAATGGCTGAAACTAATAAGATAGCAATTACAACCCAAGAAGTAATAAGTACTTGGGCATGTACTTGGAAACCTCCTATTTGCCAATAGAAATGTTGACCTACTTCCACAGCAGATATATCGTATAATCTTTTTAATGTGTTGATGGAACATAATAGAACATTCATATTGCTCTGACCTCTAAAAGAAATAGAAAACTTGATAAAGGAATTATTTTGATTCAACTATCTCCTTTTTGACTTGTCTACTTAACTTTTCTTTTTTGAATACCAGCTAATCACATAATATTTCGGGTTATTTTTTATCTTTTTCTTTTTTTGCACAATTTAGTATTAGTAATAGTTTAGTATTAGTAATAGTATAGTAACCGATTCCATAAATCTTATGAATTCTGAATTCCCCCAACCCAACATTTTATTTATCTTATTATTAATCAAGAATTTCGTATATAGCTAGAACGACCCTCACAAATTGCAAATACTAATTTGTTAAGAATTAATCGGATTGAAGCTATAGCATCATCATTAGCTGGAATCGAAATATCTGCGAGATCCGGGTCACAGTTTGTATCGATTAAACAAATCGTTGGAATTCCCAAAGTGATACATTCTTGAAGAGCCGTATATTCCTCTTGCTGATCAACGATTATTACAATATCGGGTAACCCTGTCATATATTTAATACCGCCCAGATATGTTTCCAAATGAGATAATTGTCTCTTCAACATAGCGGCCTCTCTTTTTTGAAGACAGTTGAGTTTCCCCGTCTTTTGTTCCGTTCTCAAGTCTCTTAACTTATGAAGTCTCGTTTCTGTAGTATACCAATTCGTTAACATACCGCCAAGCCATTTTTTACTAACATAATGACACCGAGCTCTTATTGCAGCCCGCGATACTGAATCAGCTGCTTTATTTTTAGTACCAACAATTAACAATTGTTTTCCTCTACTTGCTGCATCAAAAACTAAATCACAAGCTTCTGATAAAAAACGAGCAGTTCTAGTAAGATTTGTAATATGAATACCCTTACGCTTTGCAGATATATAAGGTGCCATTCTCGGATTCCATTTCCGAGTACCATGGCCAAAATGAACTCCTGCTTCCATCATCTCTTCCAAAGTTATGTTCCAATATCTTTTTGTCATTTAGCCCCACAATTTTTTTTTTCAAAAAAAAAATAAAAAAAAAAAGAGACCGGGTATCTTGAAATAGAAATAAATAATTGTTCCGACGGAACCTTCTCTTCTACCGACGATTGGCTGTTGATACATGATCAGGCCATTCCTCTTTTTTATTATTATTATTTTCTTTATTATCTTTTATTACCAAATCAAATGACTGCATTTAAATTAAAGGGATGAATCCGCTCCTAGAAATGATTGCTCTGATGTATCGCATCAATTTTTTGAAATGAAAAAATCAAAAACTTCTCTGTGGTGGAACAAAATATTTCTCATTTCTCCCTCGAATGCATTATTTTTTTTTGTTTCCAAGGTAATCTTATTATGTTGCCCTGAACGGTGTATTATTCTTTTGAATCCGGTACCAACGGGTATCATTCCCCCTAAAACAACGTTCTCTTTCAGACCTTTCAGCCAATCGATACGACCCCGGAGAGCGGCTTTTGCTAAAACTCGAGCAGTTTCTTGAAAACTCGCTTCGGATATAAAACTTTGAGTATTCAAAGATGTTTTTGTTATTCCCAATAATATAGCTCGGTAACAAATCGCTTCTTTCAAGGCACGCCCCGTTCGTTCAGCTCGCAACAATCCAATTAGTTCACCGGGTGAAAAAACATTAGACATTCCATCTTCTGAAATCAAGACTTTTGATATTATTTGACGCACAATGATTTCTATATGTCTATTATGGATGTGCACTCCTTGGGATCGATAAACCTTTTGGATTTTGTTAACCAAAGAAATACGACTTTGCACTATAGTTAGTTCAGCACCAATCAAGAATCCCCAGGGAATGCCGAGAATTCTTGTTATACGCTCGTTCCAAGTGGCAACTTTATTTCCTAGGTTCATCGATATTGAATCAATCGAACGCACTTCTAACACCTGTTCCACTTTTGGAAGACCCTGTGTTATATCACCGGATCTCGATTTTTCATATATAAATGTAACTAATATATCTCCTTCATAAAGGATTTCCCCATAATGGCCATGAACAGTTGCTCCTGGAGTCGCCAAATAAGGGTTAGCCGATCTTATTACTACAGAATCAATTTGAACCGTTAGAACTTGACCTGATTTTAGGTGTGGTCCATTTTTCGTTTGAGCTAGATATAAATTTTCACAAAGAAATTGCCCAAGTCTAATTATTGTAAATGTTTTTTCACAATAATTAGGATGAAAAAAATGCCAATTCAAACGGAATGGATTTAAAATGATGTTACTGCATAGATCGAGCTTATAAATTCTCTCGTTTTCGTCGATTAAATAATATTTAAATACTTGAAAAGTTTCCTTTACTTTGTCAAGTTGCAAATTTGGAGTTATCGAGATCTGATTATGAGTTATTAAACAATAAAAGGAATCCAAATTTGCAACTTGACGGGCTATTCCTAAAGGGCCTAACGAATTCTTAATTGGAATTAAAGTTAAAGGATCTCTTTTAATTTCATGAATTCCCTTTTTTAGCCCATTGTGATATTTTACATCGTTGAATGATCCCATTTGAAAACAATTAGCTGATGACAAAATTATCAAAGATCGGCATTTCTTATTTCTATTCAACAACATACGAATAGTTCCGTGATTTTGGCTAAGTGATTGTTGAAATTTTTCCTTGGAATAACTAGAATAAAATGGATTGATATTGGTCCGATCTGACTCATTATCCGAAATCAATCCTGAACCGGACGGATCATTCCTTTTTCTGATATCCCAAGTATGGGATTTTCCTAAGTCAATTCTTAAGAAATCTCCAATCAAACTATTTGTACTTACTTCAACAAACGAAGTGAGAGCCTCTTCTATAGAAGAACTTTTTTTGTCTTGATCCCAATTCAAGACTAAACAAGTCCGAACTAATTGAATGCTTGTGTCAGAAATTCCCCGAATTGATTGTCCATTTCCATAAAGAATATAATTAAGAACTTTCAGTTCCAGATTATCCCCTTCCTGTAACAGATCCCGTGGGAAAAGTTTTACTAAATTGATACCGTCCGCTATTTCATATAGAATTACGGATCGAACAAAAACAAAATACTTTTTCTTGGTAGTTGGGATCCATTGGACATAGGTCCAATTTTTAATTTTTTTTTTTAACGCTCCGGGTGGTATCAAGATGCCGCTGTGTCGGGATATCTTATCCATCTCTCGAGGAAAGAACATATCGCCAGAAAATATTTTTAATTCAATCCGTTTTTTTTTCTTTTCCACTCGGACTAATCCACCTACTCGACTTCTTATATTTAAAGTGATTGGTGTATCTACTCCAACGATACTATTGTTTCGTACCATTATGTAAGAAGGTTCAGGTAAAATATGCACTTCCTCGGGAATGAAAAACAACCGATCTACTTTTATTTGGTATTTTGACTTAAATTCTTTGACGCCCCGACACTCAATTAAATCCTCTTTTTTAAAAATTGAATGAATTCCTATAGTCCTATATTTAGGAATTCCCGAACTCCGCGTTCTGTGTTGCGGATCATCGAAATAAGCAAAAATACTATTTCTACTAAAAATACCATGGATAGGTATTGCAATCGCGATACCGGAAGGGCGCATTAGTTCCTTGTCTCGTTCTTGAATCGATTGGAATGGAAATGGAATGATGAATCTATTTCTTCGCCTCTTTGCCAATAAATTCGAAGAATCGTGGAAAATAGTAGGATGTATAAAATGACAATGATCCGTACATATGATTTGATTAAATCCTGAATAATCCGGAATCCCTATTTCTTTTTTACCCGAAGGATTGAAATTAAAGAATTTATGTCTTACTTGATCATTACTTACTAAAAGGTTTGAAATATATCTTTCTCCGGTAAAAAGAGAATGAATGTTCATTTGATCTTGATCCTTGCGGAGTGAAAAAGAGACTGCACTGGACTTGCACGACCTTCCCGATAATATCCATAAATGACTTGTTTTTGGTAAGATATGTACATTACTATATGTAAATTCGGATGCATGGTACACATCGGTACTCCAATGCATTTCTCCCTCGGAGTCAGAATAAATATGTTTTCGAACCCTTTCTTTGAAATTCAAAGGGTCTGTTCCCGCACGAATCTCAGCAATCACTTGTTCTGATTCTACATATTGATCATTTTGAACTAATAGAAAACTTTTTGGCGGAATAGTCACGTTATGTATAATATCGTCACTTTCAATAGTTACATACAAGTCTATATAACATAAAAAAGCGGGATGCCCATGACGTGTACGCGTAGGATGAACCAAATCTTCATTGAATTTTATTTTTCCATTAGAAGGGGCCCGCACATGTTCTGCAGTACCTCCTGTGAATACTCCGCCGGTATGAAAAGTTCTTAATGTTAGTTGAGTGCCAGGTTCTCCAATAGATTGGCCCGCGATAATACCTACAGCTTCTCCCAATTCCACCAGGTCGCCGTGAGTAGGACTCCGGCCATAACATAATCGGCAGATCCAAGATGTATTCCTACAAGTAAAGGGCGTTCGAATAGATATTGGTTGTGTTTGAAAGGTTATGAATCGATTGAGAAGTCCAATCCCAATATCTTGATTTCTAATGGCAACGCATCGTGAACCTATATATATATCGTCTGCTAATACACGACCAATTAATGTTTGGATCAAAATTCTTTCCGGCATCATTCCATTCCAGGTAGTCGCCGAAATTCCTCGAATGGTACCGCAATCGGTTCGACGTACAACAATGTGTTGAACCACCTCAACAAGTCTGCGTGTAAGATATCCAGCATCCGATGTTCGTACAGCAGTATCCACAACCCCTTTACGGGCTCCGTAGCAAGAAATGATATATTCTGTTAAAGACAGTCCTTCGCGTAAATTGCTTTGAATGGGTAAATCAATCATTTGTCCTTGCGGATCCGACATTAACCCTCTCATACCTACTAATTGGTGTACTTGAGATGCATTGCCCCTAGCTCCCGAAAAAGACATTATATGGACTGGATTAAAAGGGTCAGTCATCCTGAAATTTGGATTCATTTCTTGTCGCAAATATTCACTTGTAGCATACCATATCTCAATAGATTGCCGTAATTTTTCTACTGCATGTACATTCCCATAATGATGATGTTTTTCCAAAATCAAACTTTGTTGTTCAGCATCTTTGACTAGCCATCCCTTAGAAGGGATTGTTAAAAGATCATCAATTCCTAATGAAATGGATGTAGCAGTAGCTTGATGGAACCCCAGAGTTTTGACTTGATCCAGGATGTGTGATGTATATGCCATTCCGAAGTGATCTATTAATCTGCTAATAAGTCGTTTAATGGCAGTTCCACCTATCACTTTATTGTGAAAGACTAGATTGGCCCGTTCTGCCATAAGTACCTCCCTCCATATTCCGTTCAGTGGGGTTCGACAATGGGTTTGAGTCAATGATTGGAAAAAAACTTCCTTTTCTTTATCTTGATTCGTGTAGAAATTTAGAAACTAAGATCATAGTTGAACCAACTGGGAAGACCTGAATTCACACCGGTATCCGAAATTTACTTAGCCTAGATACCATATGAATGGGCCCGGCAAAATCCTTGTATAGCTTCTTCGATTTCTCGATAAAAAGAAATATGACCAACAGTGGTTCGAATGTATATCCAACGAATTTGTTTTTTTATACTTCTGACTACTAGATAATGCCCATAAATATCATGATAGGTACCTAAAGATTCGTAGTGAACTTCGATAGGAGCTTCTCTTGACGAAATAACGCGTTGATCTAGTCGCCACCGGAGCCACAAAGGACTGTCAAAATTGATTCTTTTCTGTCGATAAGCTCCAATTGCATCATAGGAATTACAAAAAAAAGGTTCTTTTTTTTTCGTATACTTATAGTTTTTTTCGTGAATTCTTTCATTTTTCGAATTTCTGCGATTACACGGATTATACCGATTTGCACAAATACCTCGACGATTCCCGCTCGTTAATACGTAAACCCCAATAAGCATATCTTGAGTTGGTACGGAAATGGGATCCCCAATAGCCGGAGACAGGAGGTTCGTATGAGAAAACATAAGTAAACGAGCTTCTGCCTGAGCCTCCAAAGATAAAGGCACATGAACAGCCATTTGATCCCCATCAAAGTCTGCATTGAAGCCCTTACAAACTAATGGATGTAAACAAATAGCGCGCCCTTCGACTAAAATGGGTTGGAATGCCTGTAT